AGAGTTCTTTAATCCGCTTACTGTTAATGGATTGGTATTGCGTAGAAAAAATATTCCACCTATAATCCCCGAGGCGATGGGTCCTTTTTTTGTGATGATGAATAACCTACTTAACTCAGTGGTTAGAGTATTGCTTTCATACGGCGGAAGTCATTGGTTCAAATCCAATAGTAGGTAGAACTTATTAGATACCATCAACTCTGGTATCTAATAAGTTTTTCTAGCCATCTTCTTTTTTTTGTTGTATCATCTAGAATTGATTGTATTCAATTGGCAGAATCAAAATATGGTATATAATAAAGAACCTCTAAAGAACTTCTTTTTCTTATTTTTATGTGCGTTTTTTTTTATTTTTACTAGTAGGAAATAACATTAACAGCCTCTACTCGTGTCCGAGCTCGTCTGAGAGCTAGATTCGCCTCAATTGCTTGTCTCTTTCCCTGAGCTCCACTCAAGTTAGCTTCAGCTATTTTAAGAGCTTGTTGAGCCTCTTGCGGATCAATGTCAGTACTCATCTCCGCATCATTTCCTAAAATGGTGATCTCATTATTACTTATTCTAGCGAAACCACCCATCAAGGCTACCGTTAACCATTGGTCGTTGAGACGTATTCTCAAAAGACCTATATCTACCGCTGTGGCAATAGGGGCGTGGTTTGGTAATACGCCAATTTGTCCACTATTAGTAGATAAAATTATTTCTTTCACTTCTGAATCCAAAATAATTCGATTAGGGGTCAATACACAAAGATTTAAGGTCATTTCTTCAATTTGCTCTCCCCTTCTAAGTTCATAGCTTTCGCGGTAGCTTCGTCGATGTTACCTACCAAATAAAAGGCCTGCTCGGGAAGACTGTCTAATTCCCCAGAAAGGATCAATCGAAACCCCCTAATTGTTTCGGCGAGACCAACATATTTCCCTGGAGAACCAGTAAAGACTTCTGCCACGAAGAAGGGTTGTGATAAGAAGCGTTCAATTTTTCGTGCTCTTGCTACAGTTAAACGATCTTCTTCGGATAATTCGTCCAACCCCAAGATAGCTATAATGTCCTGAAGTTCTTTGTAACGTTGTAAAGTTTCCTTAACTCTTTGAGCAGTTTCATAATGTTCCTCGCCAACGATCCGAGGTTGTAACATAGTTGACGTTGAATCTAAAGGATCGACTGCTGGATAAATACCTTTGGCAGCTAATCCTCTTGATAGTACGGTAGTAGCATCTAAATGTGCAAATGTCGTGGCAGGAGCAGGGTCGGTCAAATCATCTGCAGGTACATAAACTGCTTGGATCGAAGTTATAGACCCTTCTTTGGTGGAAGTAATTCTTTCTTGTAAAGAACCCATTTCGGTACTAAGGGTAGGTTGATAACCCACTGCAGAAGGCATTCTCCCTAATAAGGCAGATACTTCTGATCCCGCTTGAACGAAACGAAAGATATTGTCGATGAATAAAAGCACATCTTGTTCATTAATATCCCGGAAATATTCTGCCATGGTTAGTGCAGTCAAACCTACTCTCATACGAGCTCCTGGTGGTTCATTCATTTGACCATAGACTAGAGCTACTTTTGATTCTGCAATATTTTTTTCATTAATTACCCCAGATTCTTTCATTTCCATGTAGAGATCATTTCCTTCACGAGTACGTTCACCTACTCCACCAAATACGGATACGCCTCCATGAGCTTTGGCAATGTTGTTGATCAATTCCATGATAAGTACTGTTTTACCCACGCCAGCTCCCCCAAATAGTCCAATTTTTCCTCCACGGCGATACGGAGCTAAAAGATCCACCACTTTAATCCCTGTTTCAAAGATTGATAATTTCGTATCTAACTGTATAAAAGCAGGCGCAGATCTATGAATAGGCGATGTTGTACAAGTATCTACAGGACCTAAATTATCAACAGGCTCTCCAAGAACATTGAAAATTCGTCCGAGAGTAGCTCCGCCGACTGGAACACTTAGAGCAGCTCCTGTATCAATCACTTCCATTCCTCTCGTCAGACCATCTGTAGCACTCATAGCTACAGCTCTAACTCGATTATTTCCTAATAATTGTTGTACCTCACAAGTCACATTAATTTGCTGACCGGCAGTATCTCGACCTTTAACTACCAAAGCGTTATAAATATTAGGCATCTTGCCCCGGGGGAAAACAACATCCAGTACTGGGCCAATAATTTGAGTGATACGTCCTAGGTTTTTTTCTTCAAGTGTGGAAACCGTAGAACCAGAAGGATTCGGATTGATTTTCATAATATAATAAAGTAAAATATGTCGAAATTCTTTTGATTGAGAGACTATGGTACATAGTACCAAATTGCAAATAAATTTCTGGTAGCAGCTTGATTAATTAATTCAATACGAACTAAATGGGAAGTAGTACTCGATTTAGTTGGTACCACCCAACCGAATAAAATTCAATCGTTTACTCATTAAATTTAAATGAGTAAATTTTCAAGTTCAATCTATTCTTTTTTCAAAAGATCAAGTAGATGAATA